TTGTTGAAATAATGACAAATGGTTTGATTCGACATTTCTTAAGAATTGACTTATTGAAATTTCCTATTTCGTATATCGGAAAAAGGAATGATCCGTCTGATTCAGGATTATTCTCTGATAATGGATCAGATTGTACCAATATCAATCCCTTTTCTTCCATCTATTCCAAAGCAAGAATTCAACAAAATCAAGGAACTATTCATACGTTGTTGAATAGAAATAAGGAATGCCAATCGTTGATAATTTTATCATCATCCAATAGTTTTCGAATGGGTCCGGTAAAAAATCACAGTGTGATAAAAGAATCAATTCACAAAAATCCTCCAATTTCAATTAGGAATTCGTTGGGCCCCTTAGGAATAGCCTTTCCCATTGCGAATTTTTATTCATTTTATCATTTATTAACTCATAATCATATATTGATAACTAACTATTTACAACTTGACAATTTAAAACAAACGGTTCAAGTAATTAAATATTATTTAATGGATGAACATGGGAAAATTTATAATCCCGACCTCTCCAGTAAGATTTTTTTGAATCCATTCCATTTGAATTGGTATTTTCTCGATCATAATTGTTGTGAAAAGACATCTACAATAATGAGTCTTGGGCAGTTGATTTGTGAAAATGTATGTATAGCCAAAAAAAGACCCCGCCTAAAATCGGGTCAAGTTATACTTGTTCAAGTTGACTCTATAGTAATACGATCCGCTAAGCCTTTTTTGGCCACCCCGGGAACAACTGTTCATGGCCATTATGGGGAAATCCTTTACGAAGGAGAAACTTTAGTTACATTTATTTATGAAAAATCGAGATCTGGTGATATAACGCAGGGTCTTCCAAAAGTGGAACAGGTATTAGAAGTGCGTTCGATCGATTCAATATCGATGAATCTAGAAAAAAGGATTGAGGTTTGGAACGAATGTATAACAAGAATTCTTGGAATTCCCTGGGGATTTTTGATTGGTGCTGAACTAACTATAGTGCAAAGCCGTATCTCTTTGGTTAATAAGATACAAAAAGTTTATCGATCTCAGGGGGTGCAGATTCATAATAGGCATATAGAAATTATTGTACGTCAAATAACATCAAAGGTTTTGGTTTCAGAAGATGGAATGTCTAATGTTTTTTCACCCGGAGAACTAATTGGATTGTTACGAGCGGAACGAATGGGGCGCGCTTTAGAAGAAGCGATCTGTTACCGAGCCATCTTATTGGGAATAACAAGAGCATCGCTCAATACTCAAAGTTTCATATCTGAGGCGAGTTTTCAAGAAACTGCTCGGGTTTTAGCAAGGGCGGCTCTCCGGGGCCGTATTGATTGGTTGAAGGGTCTGAAAGAGAACGTTGTTTTGGGGGGGATGATACCTGTTGGTACCGGATTCAAAAGATTAGTATACCCTTCAACTTCAAAACAACATAACAACATTCCTTTGGAAACAAAAAAAAAGAATCTATTCGGGGGGGAAATGCGAGATATTTTGTTCCACCACAGAAAATTATTGGATTCGTCCCTTATCAAAGAATTTCCATGATACACTAAAACAATCATTTATAGGATTTAATGACTCCTAAGAGTGGATTCATCCTTTTCACTATATTTGGTAATCAAAAAAATAATGAATAAAAAGTTTTGGTTGTCTATCTACGGCCAATCTACGGTAGAAGAGAAAGTTCCGTCGGAACAATTATTTCAGTTTCAGGGTTCCTTCTTTTTTTTTTTTTTTAAGAATAGAGGGTGTGGGGAGAAATGACAAGAAGATATTGGAACATCCGTTTGGAAGAGATGATGGAGGCAGGAGTTCATTTTGGCCATGGTACTAGGAAATGGAATCCAAAAATGGCACCTTATATTTCTGCAAAGCGTAAAGGTATTCATATTATAAATCTTACTAAAACTGCCCGTTTTTTATCAGAAGCTTGTGATTTGATTTTTGATGCGGCAAGTAGGGGAAAACAATTCTTAATTGTTGGTACCAAAAATAAAGCAGCTGATTCAGTAGCGTGGGCTGCAATAAGGGCCCGGTGTCATTATGTTAATAAAAAATGGCTTGGCGGTATGTTAACGAATTGGTCCACTACTGAAACCAGGCTTTATAAGTTCCGGGACTTAAGAATGGAACAAAAAACGGGGAAATTCAATCGTCTTCCGAAAAGAGATGAAGCTATGCTGAAAAGACAATTATCTCGCTTGCAAACATATCTGGGCGGAATTAAATATATGACAGGGTTACCCGATATTGTAATCATCGTCGATCAGCACGAAGAATATACGGCCTTGCGAGAGTGTATCACTTTGGGAATTCCAACAATTTGTTTAATTGATACAAATTGTGACCCCGATCTCGCAGATATTTCGATTCCAGCAAATGATGACGCTATATCTTCAATCCGATTAATTCTTAACAAATTAGTATTCGCAATTTGTGAAGGGCGTTCTAGCTATATAAGAAATCCTTGATTAATAATAAGATAAATAACTTACTTCGGAAGTCCCATAGATTTCGGGAACAGCTTACTCTTTTTTCTTAATTCTAAAAAAGAAATAATGGGGATATTATGTAATTAGTTAGTATTCAAAATATCCGATTCAAGTAGGCAAAGAGGTGGTCGAATCAAAAAATTTTTGTTTAAAGTTTGATTTTTTTAGAGGGCAATATGAACGTTCTATCATGTTCCATCAACACACTAAAGGGGTTATATGATATATCCGGTGTGGAAGTAGGCCAACATTTCTATTGGCAAATAGGGGGTTTCCAGGTCCACGGTCAAGTACTTATTACTTCTTGGGTTGTAATTGCTATCTTATTAGGTTCAGCCGCTATAGCTGTTCGTAACCCACAAACTATTCCGACTCGCGGGCAGAATTTCTTCGAATATGTTCTTGAATTTATTCGAGATGTAAGTAAAACTCAAATTGGCGAAGAGTACGGTCCTTGGGTTCCTTTTATTGGAACTATGTTTCTATTTATTTTTGTTTCTAATTGGTCAGGAGCTCTTTTACCTTGGAAAATAATACAATTACCTCATGGAGAGTTAGCTGCACCCACGAATGATATAAATACTACTGTAGCTTTGGCTTTACTTACGTCAGTGGCATATTTCTATGCGGGTCTTAACAAAAGGGGATTAAGTTATTTCGGGAAATATATTCAGCCAACTCCAATCCTTTTACCAATCAACATCTTAGAAGATTTCACAAAGCCCTTATCACTTAGTTTTCGACTTTTCGGGAATATCTTAGCTGATGAATTAGTCGTTGTTGTTCTTGTTTCTTTAGTACCTTCAGTGGTTCCTATACCTGTCATGTTCCTTGGATTATTTACAAGTGGTATTCAAGCTCTTATTTTTGCAACTTTAGCTGCGGCGTATATAGGTGAATCCATGGAGGGCCATCATTGAAATAGTCTTTTTTTAGATTAGCCCATATGCGCGGCTCAAGTCAAGATAGTATTTACTTCGGAAATATATAATTTAGGCTAGATACAATCTAGAGTAATAGAAAAAAAGTTACGATATTAGAGACTTGTAAAAAGAAAGGAAAGAGATCTAAAAGATCTTTTTCCTAAACCCGTTTAATTTAACCCTCTCAATGAGTATTCGTTTTATGTTGGTAAGCCTGTGTCAAATTATAAATTATTCAAATAATAATTGAATAGTTTGAATTTTGCATAAGAATTCTTGTAGTATATGTTTATGTGGTGTGATTAAATAAAAGGGCGAAACAATTCTGCATTTTGTTCAAGAATTGACCAAAAGAAAATTATTATAATAAATAATTATAAATTGCATGAACTTAGATCAATAAAATAATTCGATTTCTATGCAATAATTTGCTTAATCCATGGGAATAATGATAAAGAAAAGGAAAAGAATTTACGAAAAAAAGGATTCATCAAAATTTTGGTTAGGTAGGTTTAGAATCAGGTATATATAATTGTATAATTGAATGGCTATAAGTCAACTTTTGTAGTTATTTCGACACTTAATTAATGAATTCAATTTAAGATGAATGACTGGTTTGTTTACGTTATAGAAGAAAAACACGTATATGTGATATTAGATATTTGTTATATATGAACTAAAGATATATTTCATTTGTTCTATTACTGTGAAATTGGAGATAGGGATTTCAATAGTCAATAAAAGTCTTCTGTTTCTGTGAATTAATAAACAGATGAAATCAAGAAAGGGTGGAATAATTCAAATAACAGTTCGGAACCAAGAAATGAAAGAGCAGAAGTCGTATGGGTTCACAAGGACTCTGCGAATAGAAACTAAAAAATATAAATCTAAGTAGTTCTGATGATTCAATAATATAATTATATTACTTCAACTCGAAGTTCTTAGTTACTTCGACTGGATGAATCCTAGCGACGGAATAATTAAGTCATAATTCATTGGTTGATTGTATCATTAACCATTTATTTTTTTTGGTACGAGGAACTTATCATGAATCCACTGATTTCTGCCGCTTCTGTTATTGCTGCTGGATTGGCTGTAGGGCTTGCTTCTATTGGACCTGGGGTTGGTCAAGGAACTGCCGCGGGTCAAGCTGTAGAGGGTATCGCGAGACAGCCTGAAGCTGAGGGAAAAATACGAGGCACTCTATTGCTTAGTCTAGCGTTTATGGAAGCTTTAACAATTTATGGACTGGTTGTAGCATTAGCACTTTTATTTGCGAATCCTTTTGTTTAATCTTAGAAATATGAAAAATTTTTATTTTTTCATATTTTATTGGCTTGGACTTGTCGTTTGCTTTTTTGAATTATATCCAAATTAAACTCCTACAATTACGTATTTTTTGAGAAAATAACCTACGGGAAGGGCTGATTTGCGGGTGAGGAATTAGCATACCAACTCGCTTTCATCCTTCCCGTCCGTAGTCCAATCCAAGGAAAACCATTCCCCTTTGGGGAAATGTTGTAACAAAATAAAAGGAGCAGTTTGTAGTTTATAATTCGAATATTCTTTAACCCGATTTTAAAATAGGAAAT